GAGATAGGGGACATAACTCACATGGATATAGTAAGTCTCGCCTGGGCTGCTTTAATGGTAGTCTTTACATTTTCCCTTTCACTCGTAGTGTGGGGAAGAAGTGGACTTTAGAAGTACTACTAATTGAGTTGAGGAATCAAACTGTATCAATTGTTTTATAGATCGTTCTGCAGCGCGTTTTGAACTATTTAAAATCAAAATATCTGAATTTCCAATTCCATTGGAGTCCAATGGAGTAATGTATGATAGGAATCATACTCTTTCAATCAAAGAACTATTTCAATGATTCCCATGTTTGTATTTCGAAAGGAAAGGGATCCAGATGATTGGAAATTTTTTCCAATCTAATTCTTCTGAAATTTTCTATTTCAATTAAGGGGCTCTTACTATCCTTATAGATTAAGATTAGATGGATACTGAGGAAGACCAGACCTTTTTTTGATCCCTCTTGACTCTTCAAAGAAGAAGTCGTTTTGTTAAGTGTATACGCACTTTCTATGAGAAATGATATAGACATAGTGGTTGTCTAACGAGAGACTATGCAATAATAAGATCTTGCCTCAGGCGAGTCACATATTGCGTATTTACCGATGGGTTTCTAATTTTAGAAAGGAGATTTTATCTTTATCGACTTATTTGATATCATGGTTCGGGCGTTAAAAATCGGTGAGGTTTACTCTTCCTTTTCGAAATCCGAAGAAGTGCCCGTGGTCCTCCTGTCAATAGTTAAATCAATTATTTCTTCGGAATACTAAAAAAAAGATTACTACGCGATTTTAGTAATCTATATGCCCATATCGTTTTTCAATCATTGATTCTTTCCATAAATACCGATATTCAGATTGGAAATCATAAAAAATCTAGTAATTCGAATCATAATTAGAATCATAAGATAAGAGTTAAGGTGATTATTTCAGATTGATCGGAACAAGTAGATGTAGCAAATAAATAGAATTGGGTGCTATGTCAATTCCATACAATATAGGGAATTTATATACACATATATGAAGAGAATATTGTAGATTGATCTATATAAAATGAAGCCTCTATCTTTATTCTAGAGTAGAACTTTATAGACTAAGAGATAGATAGTATGGTAAGAAAGAAATAGATGAATCTTTCTTACCATACTATCGAATTCATAAAATACTGCCGATTATAGTCCGCTCATTTCATTTAAGACGCGAAATTGGAATCCTTTTCATTTTACTTCGTCCATTTTTGATAAGAACTCAGAAGGAAAGTTTCATTCAAATGAATTTGAAAATTGAATTGAATTAATCATTTTGACTGACTGTTTTTACGTAAATGATAAGTAGAAAAGCGGTAGGAACTAGAATGAATAGTGCAGTCGCAATAAATGCAAGAATATTTACTTCCATAATCTCATCGGTTTTTTTACTTCGCAATAACTCGGGATTTAATCCCATAGAGATGATAAATCTTTCGCCTGTAAATTCAATGAATGAATTACCTCTCGACGATCTTGAATCGGATCAATATCATGAATAACAATATCTGAGCTATCAAATCAATTCGTCGTCGAGACTTGAATAGTATAACATAGGAAGTTCTTTTATCCATACCGAATCCAAACTTGGATTCCTGACCCAATCAATCCAAAATTCCTTTATTTATCATTTGTTTCCCTTCTTTTTTCTATAACCTACCTTACGTCTTCCTTGTACAATCATCTGATGAAGTATCATCAGATTGCCCTTCCACTTCGATTAGTCACATAGTTACAAACCCAAACAAACAAGAAAAGTGAAATGGAAAAAAAAGAGTTAAGTTCTAAACTCCTTGTGATTTTTTGGAAGACGAAGACAAAGAAGTTTGATAAAGATGAGGCCGGTATAAAAGATCTAATATCACTATTTTAGGGTTTGTTATTTCTTCGATGGGACCTTTTTAAAAATGGAAAAATAGGAAATAAAAAAAGCCCCTTTGTTTTGGAAATTGAATTCTGCCCCCTGACATCCTTTCATAGAAAGGGAGAAATTAATTGATGTATTTATTGGATCCGTCGGGACTGACGGGGCTCGAACCCGCAGCTTCCGCCTTGACAGGGCGGTGCTCTGACCAATTGAACTACAATCCCAGGGAAATAAGGGATCTAGCAGAAAATTTTATTCTTTTTTTATCTTCGTATTTCGTATGGGGTATTTCGGAAGGACAAGGGGATTATACAATCTCATGGTAGATTGGCGAATTATTGGGCCGAGCTGGATTTGAACCAGCGTAGGCATATTGCCAACGAATTTACAGTCCGTCCCCATTAACCGCTCGGGCATCGACCCAGGAAGAATCCACTTTAGGCTTATTGGTAATCCATGATCAACTTCCTTTCGTAGTACCCTACCCCCAGGGGAATTCGAATCCCCGCTGCCTCCTTGAAAGAGAGATGTCCTAAACCACTAGACGATGGGGGCCGACTTGCCCAACCGCCCTCATACTATGATCATAGTATGAACAATTTTTTGAAATTGTCAATATAATG